TTAAAAATAAGCTAATTAAAGCTTTTGGGCTCATACCTCAAATATAAAGGAAATCCCTTTTTTTTAAATAATAAAGTGCCTGATAAAAGGATTATTCTGATAGAATAAATTATGTAATTTTTTACCTTTATTATATTTTATAGAATTAAACTATATCTAGCAATTTCAAAAATTACAGTGCATCTTACACTAAAATATATTTTTAAAAAAAAATGACATTTTCATTTTAAAGAAATTTCTTATTTTAAATTTTATTTTTTTTTAATTCTAATAAAATATTTTTTTTATTTACCTTATTTTTTAGAACTTTAATTTCAATTTCAGCTAATTCTTGATTAGGATGTTGAATTGGATTAGAAATTAACTTATTAAGATTTATCCCCCTAATCTCTAACCCTAATAATTTATTAAATTCAGAAGCAGCCTTAAAATATTTTTTAACTCAAGCTATTGCTTCAATTAATTTTTTATTTTCTATTATTATTAATTTATTTTTAATAAAAAATTTTCTTTCAAATAATTTTATCTCAATTTTAATTAATTCCTCTTTATTAATAAAAATAGGATCAACCCCCTTTCATTTTTGATTTCCTAATGTAATAGAAGGTTTATCCTGATTAAATTGTTTTATTTTAATAACTTGACAAAAAATTACCCCCATAATTTTATTATCATATTATTTTAATATTAATTTTTTAATATTTATTATAATTCTTAATGTTTTAATTGGAGCTTTTGGAGGATTTAACCAAACTTCTTTACGAAAATTAATAGCATTCTCATCAATTAATAATTTAGGTTGAATATTATCTGCATTATTAATTAGAGAAAATTTATGAATAATTTATTTTATTCTTTATTCATTTTTAATTAGTATTATATGTTTTTTATTTTACATATTAAATATTTTTTATATTAATCAAATATTTAATTTTAATATTAATTTTTCAATTAAATTTTCAATTATAATTAACTTTCTTTCTTTAGGAGGATTACCCCCATTCTTAGGATTTTTCCCTAAATGATTAATCATTAATTTTTTAATTATTAATAAATTGTATATTATTTCTTTTTTTTTTATTTTTATAAGATTAATTATATTAATTTTTTATATTCGTATTATTTACTCTTCTTTTATATTTTTTTCTATTAAATTTAAGTGATTTAAAATTTTTTTAAAAAATAATTTTTTAATTTTAATTAATTTTTTTAGTTTTATTTCATTATTAGGAATAATTTTTAGAACCTTATTTTTTTTTTAAGGTTTTAAGTTAATTTAAACTAATAATCTTCAAAATTATTTATAAAGAAATCTTCTTTAAGCCTTAGTATTTAATTTTATACCCCATAAAATTTGCAATTTTATATCAAAATATGACTATAAGGCTAGTAAAAGAAAATTTTCTTCTCGTTAATAAATTTACAATTTATCGCTTCCCCTCAGCCATTTTACTTCATTTAGCGAAAATGACTTTTTTCTACTAATCATAAAGATATTGGAACTTTATATTTTATTTTTGGAATTTGAGCCGGAATAGTTGGAACATCTCTAAGTCTTATTATTCGAACAGAATTAGGAAATCCAGGATTTTTAATTGGAGATGATCAAATTTATAATACTATTGTTACAGCTCATGCCTTCATTATAATTTTTTTTATAGTTATACCAATTATAATTGGAGGATTTGGAAATTGATTGATTCCTTTAATGTTAGGAGCTCCTGATATAGCATTCCCACGAATAAATAATATAAGATTTTGACTTTTACCCCCCTCATTAATTCTTTTAATTTCAAGTAGTATCGTAGAAAATGGAGCAGGAACAGGATGAACAGTTTACCCACCCCTATCATCCAATATCGCTCATGGAGGATCTTCTGTTGATTTAGCAATTTTTTCATTGCATTTAGCTGGTATTTCTTCTATTTTAGGAGCTATTAATTTTATTACTACAATTATTAATATACGAATTAATAACATATCTTATGATCAAATACCCTTATTTGTATGAGCTGTTGGAATTACAGCTTTATTACTTCTTTTATCTTTACCTGTTTTAGCTGGAGCTATTACTATACTTTTAACAGATCGAAATTTAAACACTTCCTTTTTTGACCCTGCAGGAGGGGGAGATCCTATTTTATACCAACATTTATTTTGATTTTTTGGACATCCCGAAGTTTATATTTTAATTTTACCAGGATTTGGTATAATTTCCCATATTATTTCCCAAGAAAGAGGAAAAAAAGAAACTTTTGGGTGTTTAGGAATAATTTATGCTATATTAGCTATTGGATTATTAGGTTTTATTGTTTGAGCTCATCATATATTTACTGTAGGAATAGATATTGATACACGAGCTTATTTTACCTCAGCTACTATAATTATTGCTGTTCCTACCGGAATTAAAATTTTTAGTTGATTAGCAACTCTTCACGGAACTCAAATTAATTATAGTCCTTCTATACTTTGAGGATTAGGATTTATTTTTTTATTTACTGTAGGAGGATTAACTGGAGTAATTTTAGCTAATTCTTCTATTGATATTGCTCTTCATGACACTTATTATGTTGTAGCACATTTTCATTATGTTCTTTCTATAGGAGCTGTATTTGCTATTTTAGGAGGATTTATTCACTGATACCCTCTATTTACAGGATTAGTATTAAACCCCTATTTATTAAAAATTCAATTTATCTCTATATTTATTGGAGTTAATTTAACCTTTTTTCCCCAACATTTCTTAGGTTTAGCCGGTATACCTCGTCGCTATTCTGATTATCCAGATAGTTTCCTATCATGAAATATTATTTCTTCTTTAGGATCTTATATTTCTTTATTTTCTATAATAATAATTATTATTATTATTTGAGAATCTATAATTTACCAACGTATTATTTTATTTTCTTTAAATATACCCTCTTCTATTGAATGATATCAAAATTTACCCCCAGCAGAACATTCATATAATGAACTTCCAATTTTAAGTAATTTCTAATATGGCAGATTATATGTGATGGATTTAAACCCCATTTATAAAGGTTTTATCCTTTTTTTAGAAATGGCAACTTGATCTAATTTTAATTTTCAAAATAGAGCTTCACCACTCATAGAACAAATTATTTTTTTTCATGATCATACTTTAATTATTTTAATTATTACTACTATTTTAGTATCTTATTTAATAATAAGACTATTTTTTAATAAATATATTAATCGTTTTTTAATAGAAAGACAAATAATTGAATTAATTTGAACTATTTTACCTGCAATTACTTTAATTTTTATTGCTCTTCCTTCTTTACGTCTACTTTATCTTTTAGATGAACTTAATAATCCTTTAATTACTTTAAAATCTATTGGTCATCAATGATATTGAAGATATGAATATTCAGATTTTAATAATGTCGAATTTGATTCTTATATAATTCAATTTGAAAATAATAATAATTTTCGATTATTAGATGTAGATAATCGTATTGTTCTCCCTATAAATAATCAAATTCGAATTTTAATTACAGCTACTGATGTTATTCATTCTTGAACAGTACCTTCTTTAGGGGTAAAAGTTGATGCAAATCCAGGTCGCCTAAATCAAACTAGATTTTTTATTAATCGTCCTGGTATTTTTTTTGGTCAATGTTCAGAAATTTGTGGAGCTAATCATAGTTTTATACCTATTGTAATTGAAAGAATTTCAATTAAAAATTTTATTAATTGAATTAATAATTATTCATCATTAGATGACTGAAAGCAAGTACTGGTCTCTTAAACCATTTTATAGTAATTTAGCAATTACTTCTAATGAAAAAGAATTAGTTAATTTATAACATAAATATGTCAAATTTAAATTATTACTTTAGTAATATTCTTTTATTCCTCAAATAATACCAATTAATTGAATATTCTCTTTAATTTTTTTTATTTGTATTTTTATTTTATTTAATATTATTAATTATTATATTTTTAATTATAATTATAATTTAAAATATATACACAAAATTTCCAGAATTAAAAATAATTTAACTTGAAAATGATAAATAATTTATTTTCAATTTTTGACCCCTCAACTAATATTTTTAATATATCTCTTAACTGAATTAGAACTTTTATTGGATTAATATTTATCCCATATTCTTTTTGATTTATACCTAATCGATATTTTATATTATGAAATTTAATTTCAATTAAACTTCATAATGAATTTAAAACCTTAATAGGAAATAACAGCTTTAATGGTTCAACATTTATTTTCATTTCCCTTTTCTTTTTTGTTTTATTTAATAATTTTTTAGGATTATTCCCTTATATTTTTACTAGTACTAGTCATTTAAATCTTTCATTAACTTTATCTTTAACCTTATGATTAAGATTCATAATTTACGGATGAATTAATAATACTCAACATATATTTATTCACTTAATTCCTCAAGGAACTCCCACAATTCTTATACCTTTTATAGTATTAATTGAAACAATTAGTAATATTATTCGACCAGGAACTTTAGCTGTTCGATTAACAGCTAATATAATTGCAGGCCATTTATTATTAACTTTATTAGGAAATTCAGGTATAAATATACCCAATTATCTATTATTTATTTTAATTTTTTCACAAATTTTACTTTTAATTTTAGAATTTGCTGTTGCAATTATTCAATCCTATGTAATTACTATTTTAAGAACTCTTTATTCTAGTGAAATTAATTAATCTAATGAAATCAACCCACAATCATCCCTATCATTTAGTAGATTTTAGTCCATGACCTCTTACAGGAGCTATTGGAGTTATAACTCTTGTTACAGGATTAATTAAATGATTCCATAATTTTAATATAAATTTATTAATTTTAGGATATTTTATTGTTATTTTAACTATATACCAATGATGACGAGATATTTGTCGAGAAGGCACTTTTCAAGGTAAACATACTTTATTAGTTTCTAATGGACTTCGATGAGGAATAATTTTATTTATTATCTCAGAAATTTTTTTTTTTGTTTCTTTTTTTTGAGCTTTTTTCCATAGTAGTTTAGCCCCAAATATTGAAATTGGAACTATATGACCCCCCCTAAATATTACTCCATTTAATCCTTTCCAAATTCCCCTACTTAATACTATCATTCTTATTAGTTCTGGAATTACAGTAACATGAGCCCATCATAGATTAATAGAAAATAACTATTCTCAAACTACCCAAGGACTTTTTTTTACTATTATTTTAGGTATTTATTTCACTATTTTACAAGCTTATGAATATATTGAAGCCCCTTTTACTATTGCCGATAGAATTTATGGATCAACCTTTTTTATAGCAACAGGATTTCACGGATTACATGTAATTATTGGAACCTTATTTTTATTAACATGTTTTATTCGACATTTAACTAATCATTTTTCTAATAATCACCATTTTGGATTTGAAGCTGCAGCATGATATTGACACTTTGTTGATGTAGTATGATTATTCCTTTATATTTCAATTTACTGATGGGGTAATTAATTATTTATATAATATATTTAGTATATTTGATTTCCAATCAAAAAGTTTAATAAAATTTAATATAAATAATCTTTTATTTATTATTTCTTTCCTTAATTATTTTAATAATTTCTAATATTTTTATTTTTCTATCTTTTATTATTTCAAAAAAATCAATTATAGACCGAGAAAAATGTTCTCCCTTCGAATGTGGATTTGACCCTTTAAATTTACCTCGAATTCCCTTTTCTTTACATTTTTTTTTAATTACTGTAATTTTTTTAATTTTTGATATTGAAATTGCTTTAATTTTACCTATAATTATCTCATTTAAAAGAGTAAATTTTATTATTTGATGAAAAATTAGATCATTTTTTATTATTATACTTTTAATTGGACTTTATCATGAATGAAACCAAAATATGTTAAATTGAACAATTTAAAAGGATTATAGTTTATTTAAAACATTTGATTTGCACTCAAAAAATATTGAAAATCAATTTATCTTAAATAAGAAGCAATATTGCATTTAATTTCGACTTAAAAGATAGAGTTTTTACTCCTTATTTATATTAATTGAAACCAAAATAGAGGTATATCACTGTTAATGATAAAATTGAATATAAATTCCAATTGAAATATAAATAATTAAGCTGCTAACTTAATTTATAGTGATTAAATTCATTAATATTTCTATTTATATAGTTTATTTAAAACATTACATTTTCATTGTAAAAATAAAAAATTTTTTTTTATAAATACTTAAAGATTTTATTAATCTCCTTAATATCTTCAATATTAAACTCTAAATATAAGCTATTTAAGTATAATAATATAACTATAAAAAAATAAATTATTATTCATAAAACAAATCTATATAAATAAATTTTAAAATTATTTATTTGATAAATATAATTAACTAAAGAATATCGTTTAATAACTAAATATATACCTTGACCTCTATATAACTCTCTTCAACCTATATCAATATTTTTTAATAATTTTTGTCCTAAATTTAAAAAATAATAATTTAAACTATAAGTAGATAAGCTCGGCATAAATCATATTAACGTAAAAAAAAAACTTAAATTATATGTTATTATAAATTTATTTAAAGAATAAATATTTATATTTCTAATTAAAATTCCCATTAATAATCCTAATAATCTTACATAAATTACTATTAATTTTAAATTAAAAGGTAAATAAATTATATAAGGATAAGAAAAAATTAATCAACTTAAAAATCTCCCAGAAATTAATCTTATAAATAATAAAATAAATATACTTTTTAATATAACATAATCTTCTTCAAATAAATTATAAATAACTAATAAATTATAATCATTTACTATTAAATATATTAATAAACGAATAGTATAAAATATTGTTAATCCTGTAGAAACATAATATAAATAAAAAATTAAAAAATTTAAATTACTTAATCTAACAACCTCTAAAATTAAATCTTTAGAGTAAAATCCAGCTAAAAAAGGAATTCCACATAAAGCTAAATTAGAAATATTTAAACATAAAGAAGTTAAAGGAATATATAAACTTAAACCCCCTATTATACGAATATCTTGATTATCATTTATTAAATGAATTACCTTACCAGCACACATAAATAATAAAGCTTTAAATATAGCATGAGTTAATAAGTGAAAATAAGCTAATTCATAGTAACCTATTCTTAAAATTCTTATCATTAAACCTAATTGTCTTAATGTTGATAAAGCAATAATTTTTTTTAAATCAAATTCATAATTAGCACAAACCCCCGCTATAAATATTGTCAACCCAGATAATAATAATAAAAATTTAATAAATATTGTCTCCACTAACAAATTATTAAACCGAATTAATAAATAAACCCCTGCAGTTACTAAAGTTGAAGAATGAACTAAAGCAGAAACTGGAGTAGGAGCTGCTATAGCAGCAGGTAATCATGATCTAAATGGAATTTGAGCTCTTTTAGTTATAGCAGCTAAAATAATTAAAACTCTAATAATTTTTATTGATAAATCATTTCTTATAAAATTTAAATAAAAAATAAAATTTCATCTACCATAATTCATTATTCAAGCAATTACTATTAAAATTATTACATCCCCAATTCGATTTGATAAAACAGTCAACATTCCCGCATTATAAGACTTCATATTTTGATAATAAATTACTAAACAATAAGAAACTAATCCTAACCCATCCCATCCTAAAATAATTCTAATAATATTAGGTCTAATAATTAACAAAATTATAGAAAATACAAATAATAAAACTAAAATAATAAAACGTTTTAAATTTAACTCAGATCTCATATAACTTTTTCTATACATAATAACAGAAGAAGAAATTAAAGATACAAATATTATAAATACTAAAGATACAGGATCTAATAAAATAGATATAATTAAATTTATTGAATTAAAAGAAATAATTTCCCATTCTAAAAATAATACTATTTCATATATAATAAAATAAATTGATAAAAAAAAATTTATTAATCTAAAAAAAAATAAAAAAAAAAATCTAATAAAACAAAAAGAATATTTATTAATAATTTAAAATGATTCCCTCATATTTTTGACTCCACAAATCAATATTTTTATTAAATTATTTAAATAAAATCAAATTATTCTATAATCAATTTTCAACACCAAAATATTTAAAGGTAATCAATGCAATATTAATATTAAATATTCCCGAGAAACTCCCGAATAAAAGCTATAAATCCCCATATTATACTCCCCATGTTGAGTATAAGAATATAAATACAATCTATACCCAGCTCTAAAAAATGAAATTATTATTAATAAAATTATAGTTAATCAAGATCAACTAATTAAGCTATTAATTAATCTAATTTCCCCTATTAAATTTAATGAAGGAGGAGCTGCTATATTTGAAGATAATAATAAAAATCATCACAATCTTAATGAAGGTATAAAATTTATAAGTCCCCTATTTAAAAATAATCTCCGACTTCTTAATCGTTCATAATTAATATTAGATAAACAAAATATTCCTGAAGAACATAAGCCATGACTAATTATTAATACGTAAGAACCAATAAACCCTCAATAATTTATTGTTATAATCCCCCCAATTACAATTCTTATATGACAAATTGATGAATAAGCAATTAAAGATTTTATATCAATTTGACAAAAACATTTTAATCTAATATAAAACCCTCCAATTAATCTAATGATAACTCAAATAAAATTTATTTTTAGCCCAATTTTTTGTAAAATAATTAAAATTCGTAAAAGTCCATAACCCCCTAATTTTAATATAATAGCAGCTAAGATTATAGACCCAGAAATAGGAGCTTCAACATGAGCCTTAGGTAACCATAAATGAACAAAATACATAGGCATTTTCACTAAAAAAGCTAAAATTAAACAAAAATATAAAAATATAAAATTATAATCATAAAACTTTAAAAAATATATAATTATACAATTTATATCACTATAAATATAAAAAATCCCCAATAATAAAGGTAAAGAAGCAAATAAAGTATAAAATAATAAATACAAACCAGCCTGAATTCGTTCAGGCTGATACCCCCACCCAATAATTAACATTAAAGTTGGAATTAAGCTTCCCTCAAAAAATAAATAAAATAAAAATAAATTTATTACTCTAAAAGTTAAATATAATATTATTAACAATATAATAATATTAAATAAAAAAAAATTATCATAAAATTTTCCCTTTAATAATCTTTCTCTTGCCATAATTATTAAAAAACTAATTCAAATTCTTAATAAAATTAATCCATAAGAAATTAAATCACACCCCATTATATATCTTAAATTACAAAAATTTACAATATTTAAAGATAAATTTATAAACAATAAAACTATCATTATTATTAAATTTTGAACCATTCAAAATATATTTTTTTTTAAACATAAAAGTATTATAAAAATTATTATTATTAAAAATTTTATCATTTAAATTAAATTAAATCTTTGAAAATAATCATTTCCATGAGTCCGAATTATTGAAACTAAAATTGATAGTCCTAAAGCCCCCTCACATACTGAAAAAACTAAAAAAACTATTAACATAAATATTCTATATTCAACTATTCTTAAATATAATATTAAAGAAAAAAAAATTCTTAATACAATAAATTCTAAACTTAATAAAACAATTAATAAATGTTTATGTTTTCTTACAAAAATCATATTCCCAAATAAAAACATAATAAAAATTATTAATCATATATTTAATATTATCATTTGTGTTTTTATAATTTAAATAAAAATATTGGTCTTGTAAATCAAAAATAAGAATTTTCTTTAAAAACTTCAAAGAAAAAGAATCTCTTTATCTATAATCTCCAAAATTATAATTTTTATTAAACTATTCTTTGAAATTATAAAAATATTTTTATCTTCTATAGTAATTTTAATATCTATTTTTATATTTTTTATTAATCATCCTATTTCTATAGGATTATTAATTCTCCTCCAAACTTTATTTATTTGTTTATTATTAGGTATACTTATTAATTCTTATTGATTTTCTTACATTTTATTTTTAGTTTTTCTAGGTGGTTTATTAGTTTTATTTATTTATGTCTCAAGTATTGCCTCTAATGAATTTATAAATATTACCTTTACTAATAAATTTATTATTATTATTATATCTTTATTAATTATATTTTTAATTATTCTATTAAAAAATAATTTAAATTGATTAAATTTAACATTTAATGATGATATAAATAATTTTAATAATATGTTTTTATTTTCTTATAATGAAAATAATATTAATTTATTTAAATTATATAATAGACAAACTTATTTATTAATAATTATTATAATTATTTATTTATTTATTACTTTAATTGCGGTAGTAAAAATCACAAATATTTTTTTTGGTCCTCTTCGATCTTTTAACTAATGATAAATTTATATAAACCTATTCGTAAAACTCATCCTATTCTTAAAATTATTAATGGATCTTTAATTGATTTACCTACCCCATCTAATATCTCATCATGATGAAATTTTGGATCTTTATTAGCTTTATGTTTAATAACTCAAATTATTACAGGATTATTTTTAACTATATATTATACAGCTAACATTGAAATAGCATTTTTTAGTGTAAATTATATTTGCCGAAATGTTAATTATGGATGATTAATCCGTACTCTTCATGCTAATGGAGCATCTTTTTTTTTTATTTGTATCTATTTCCATATTGGGCGAGGTATTTATTATGAATCTTTTAATCTCTTTTATACTTGAATAGTGGGAGTAATTATTTTATTTTTATTAATAGCTACAGCTTTTATAGGATATGTTCTTCCATGAGGACAAATATCTTTTTGAGGAGCTACAGTAATTACTAATCTTTTATCTGCTATCCCTTATTTAGGAACTTTACTTGTAAATTGAATTTGAGGAGGATTCGCCGTTGATAATGCTACTTTAACTCGTTTTTACACATTCCACTTTCTTCTCCCTTTTATTCTTCTTATAATAACTATAATTCATTTATTATTCCTTCATCAAACAGGATCTAATAATCCTTTAGGTATTAATAGTAATTTAGATAAAATTCCTTTTCACCCATTTTTTACATTTAAAGATTTAATTGGATTTATCATTTTAATCTTATTTTTAACTCTTTTAACTTTAATTAATCCATATCTTCTAGGAGATCCAGATAATTTTATTCCTGCTAACCCTTTAGTAACCCCTATTCATATTCAACCTGAATGATATTTCCTTTTTGCTTATGCTATTTTACGATCTATTCCCAATAAACTTGGAGGAGTTATTGCTTTAGTTATATCAATTTTAATTTTAATCATTCTTCCATTTACTTTTAATAAAAAAATTCAAGGAATTCAATTTTATCCCCTAAATCAAATTTTATTTTGATCTATAGTTACTACAGTTCTTCTTTTAACTTGAATTGGAGCTCGCCCTGTAGAAAATTTATATGTTATTACAAGTCAACTATTAACAATTTATTATTTTTCCTATTTTATTATCAACCCTATTATTAATAAATTCTGAGATAACTTAATTTTTAAAACATAATTTAATTAATGAGCTTGTTAAAGCATTTGTTTTGAAAACTTAAGAAAGAATATTATTCTATTAATTTATACTAAATTTATTTTATAATTTATTATTATTTTTAACCCAATAAAAAATAATAAATAATTTAAAGAAACAGGTAAATATCTTTTTCAACATAAATATATTAATTTATCATAACGATATCGTGGTAAAGTCCCACGAACTCACACAAATAAAAAAGAAATTATTACTATCTTTAAATAAAAAAATAATCTTAAATTATAACCTCCCATATATATAATAGTAAATAATAAACTTATAAATAAAATTCTAGAATATTCAGCTAAAAAAATTAAAGCAAATCCTCCTCTTCTATACTCAACATTAAACCCTGAAACTAATTCACTTTCTCCCTCAGCAAAATCAAAAGGAGTACGATTTACTTCAGCTATTAATGAAGATAAAAAACATAACCCTAAAGGAATTATTATAAATAAAAATCAAATTATTCTTTGATAATTTATAAATTTTATTAAATTAAAATCTATAATTAAAATAATTCTTGATATTATAATTAAAATTAATCTTACTTCATAAGAAATTGTTTGAGCTACTGCCCGTAATCCCCCTAATAAAGAATAATTTGTATTCGAAGATCACCCAGCAATTATTACTGTATAGACTCCTAAACTTATACACCCTAAAAAAAATAATACCCCCATGTTAAACATAATTAAATTAAAATAATAAGGAATTACTATTCAAATTATTAAAGATAATATAAATCTTAAAATAGGAGAAAAATAATAAAATATATAATTTGAATAATTTAAATAAACTTGTTCTTTTGTAAATAATTTAATAGCATCAGAAAAAGGCTGCAATAAACCTATAAATCCTAGTTTATTAGGACCCTTTCGAATTTGAATATATCCTAATACTTTTCGCTCCAATAAAACTAAAAAAGCAACCCCAATCAATACTCCAATAATTAAAATTAATACCCCAATAATTACATTAATTAAATCTATTATCATTACTATTTATATAATAAATTATACATATATGACTTCTAAAACCATTACATTTTGTCTGCCAAAATAGTTAAAATTTACCAATTATTTAATAACATTCTTTTATTAAAATTATTTTAAATATTTGATCCTTTCGTACTAAAATATTTTTTTTCTTTAAAGATAGAAACCAACCTGGCTTACACCGGTTTGAACTCAGATCATGTAAGATTTTAATGATCGAACAGATCAAAATTTTAAACATTTGCATTTAAATTTTATCTTAATCCAACATCGAGGTCGCAAACTTTTTTTTTTATTTGAACTAAAAAAAAATATTACGCTGTTATCCCTAAGGTAATTTTTTCTTATAATCATTATATATGGATCATTTATTCATTTATTTATGGTTAATTTTTAAAAAAAGTTATTTTAATTTTTCTATCACCCCAATACAATATTTTATTTAATATTAATTTTAATTTTTATATAATTTTAATAATAAATAAAATATAAAACTCTATAGGGTCTTCTCGTCTTTTAAAATTATTTTAGCTTTTTTACTAAAAAATAAATTTTTAATAATAATTAAGAGACAGTTTATATTTCATCAAATCCTTCATACAAGTTTTCAATTAAAAAACTAATGATTATGCTACCTTTGTACAGTCAATATACTGCAGCCCTTTAATATTTATCAGTGGGCAGATTAGACTTTAAATTATAATCAAAAAGACATGTTTTTGATAAACAAGTGAATATTTATTTTGCCGAATTCCTTTTAATTAATTTTAATTTTTAAATTTAATTTTTTTATATTATTTATACTAATTTTATCATTATTAATAACTTTTTTTCATTAAAAATTATTATTTTATATAAATTTAAATATATTTTATTTTAAATTTTATTTTTATTAAAATTTCTTATAATAAATTATAATTTTTAAACAATATAAATTTTAAAAATTTTAATATTTATTTTTTTTTATTATAAATTTTTAATTTAAAGCTTATCCCTTAAAATATTAAATTTAAATTTTTATAATTATCATTATTAAATTATAAAATTATTAAAATTCAAAATTAAATTTTTTTCTAAAATAACTAGATATATTTAAAAACGATTAACATTTCATTTCTAATTAATTATTTAAAATAATTATGTTACATTAACTTTTATAATTAATTAATTCTTTTAAATTCGAGACTTTTTTTTAAAAAAAAATTATTTAATAAACTCTGATACACAAGATACAATAAATTAAATTTTCTTTTTTCTCAATTAATTTTTAATTTATTTCAAATTTCTCTTACAATACTATTTCCCTATAAAATTTCAAATTTTTTCTATTAAAAATACTTTAACCCCCATTATTTATTTTTAACTTAAAAATTTATTTTATTAATTTTATTTTTATTAATTTTCCCCCTCAAATTAATTAAATTTTAATTTCTTTTCAATGTAAATGAAATACTTATTACAAGATCTAATTTGTTCATTCTAGAAACACTTTCCAGTACTTCTACTTTGTTACGACTTATTTCAATTTTTAAATGAAAGTGACGGGCAATATGTACATATTTCAATTTTTAATCATTTTAATAAATTAATTAAAATTACATTTAAATCCACCTTCAAATTAATTTTAAAATTAATTATTCATTTAAATTATTTTATTGTAATCCATTATATTCTTAATTATAATCTACATCTTGATCTGAATTAATTTACTTTTAAAATTTTAAAATATTATTTTTATAATAAAATATTTTTTTAACAACGATATATAAAATATTAAATTAAGTAAATTTATTCGTGGATTATCAATTATTAAACAGATTCCTCTAAATGAACTAAAATACCGCCATATTATTTAAGTTTCAATATTTATTATCTACTATTTTAGTATTATTAGTTAAATTTTTAATAATAGGGTATCTAATCCTAGTTTATTATTAAATTTATTAAATCATAAAATTAATTTAAAATTTAATTAAATTAAAATTTCACCTAATAATTTAATATTTATTTTAATTATATTTTATTTATTAAATACTGAAATAATTTAATTTAATTTTTGTATAACCGCAACTGCTGGCACAAAATTAGTTATTAATTTTTATATTACTAAATCTTAATTTCTTAAATTTTTAATTTAAATTACTATAACACTTAAAATTAATTTATTTTTAAAATAATTAAAATTTTATACTAAAATTTATATGTAAAATAAATTCATAATAAATTTTATAAAACATAAAAATTTTATTTATTATAAAATATTTCACATAGATTTTTTTTTTTTTTTTTATATATTAAATAATTAATAGACATTAATAAATTTTTATTATTTTCTCTTATTTTTTCTTATAATATTTATATTAAAAGATAATTTCATGATAATCCGAATACAGTTCATTTTAAATAAGAAATATTATTTAATTAATCTAAATTTAAAAAAAAATTAATTAATATATATTTATATTAATAAATTAAATTTTATATAACAATATTTTATTAATAAATTAAATATTTAATTATTATATTAATTAAATAATATATTAAATATATAAATATATATATATATAAATAATTAATTAAATATTTAATATAATAAATTATTTTATTTTAATGCCATTTTTAATATTTTTTATATAAATAATATTTAATATTA